GTTTATATGTTTATATGTTTATATGTTTATATGTTTATATGTTTATATGTTTATATGTTTATATGTTTATATGTTTATATGTTTATATGTTTATATGTTTATATGTTTATATGTTTATATGTTTATATGTTTATATGTTTATATGTTTATATGTTTATATGTTTATATGTTTATATGTTTATATGTTTATATGTTTATATGTTTATATGTTTATATGTTTATATGTTTATATGTTTATATGTTTATATGTTTATATGTTTATATGTTTATATGTTTATATGTTTATATGTTTATATGTTTATATGTTTATATGTTTATATGTTTATATGTTTATATGTTTATATGTTTATATGTTTATATGTTTATATGTTTATATGTTTATATGTTTATATGTTTATATGTTTATATGTTTATATGTTTATATGTTTATATGTTTATATGTTTATATGTTTATATGTTTATATGTAAATGCACATATGCATGCATTTTACGTTTTCACAAAATATAAAATTATTTACCTAAAAATCCACTCATTTTATTCTAATTTTTTTCCCAAAACTTTAATTTCCTTTATTATTTCCTAAACCTCACAAAACTTCCAATTTGAGGGGAGGGGGCCCCTCTTCCCACAATTTTAACATAATTTTACAGCAAAACCCCAATAAAATAAGCTTTTCGCATCATTAAAAACTTTCTTTAACTTTAAACTCTTCTTAAGTCATTATAGTTTAATAAAAACATTGAATTGTGGTTTCAAAAATGCTTCCTAGCTAATAACCATGGCACCTTTTCGAGCATCCCTAATAATATTCTTACTCTCCTCTCTAACTCTACCCTCCAGATTATTTTTATTTTCATCCTCCACCTCAATCCTTCTATCCTGACATCTATTATCAATTTCATCTTCGCACATTTCATTCTCCATAATTTTAGACCCCCAAGGTCTTCTATTTATATCTGTAATTATATTCATTTCCGGAAACGTTCTAATATTTTCTAAATCTTATATAAAAGAAGATAACAATGTTTCTCGATTTACTCACCTCACTCTTCTATTTGTTCTCAGAATAAATATATTAGTACTCTTTCCTCACTTAATAATTCTCCTTTTAGGATGAGATGGGTTAGGAATTACATCATTCCTTCTAATCATTTATTACCAAAATCCAAAATCTTTAGCTGCCGGAATATTTACCGCTCTTACAAACCGAATTGGCGATGTCCTAATTCTAATAAGAATCGCCTGACTTCTACAAAATGGAAACTGAATTATTATTAACGTATGAATAAACGAAATATCTTTATTTATTATTATTTCCCTAACTGTTGCCGGCATGACAAAAAGAGCTCAAATTCCCTTTTCTAGCTGACTGCCAGCAGCAATAGAAGCTCCCACCCCTGTATCTGCCTTAGTACATTCCTCTACTTTAGTGACAGGAGGAATTTTCTTACTGACTCGATTTTTTCCTTTTCTTAACCAACTACAATTCTTTAGTCTCTTTCTACTAATCATGGCCTCTCTTACTATACTAATGGCAGGATTATCAGCTATAAATGAAATAGACATAAAAAAAGTAATTGCCCTTTCTACTTTAAGCCAACTAGGACTTATAATAATAAGCCTCGCCTTAGGGGCACCCACTCTAACGTTATTTCATCTTCTAACCCATGCCTTATTTAAAGCCCTTCTTTTTATATCAGCAGGCAGAATTATTCTTTACGCTTCTCATAATCAAGATCTCCGATTAATAGGACTATCTGCCCCTTCAATCCCAATAACTTCAACCTCAATACTAGTTGCTAATATGGCTCTATTCGGAGCTCCCTTTCTCGCTGGATTTTATTCTAAAGATTTAATTCTAGAAGAAATCCTATTCAATCAATCCAATTCTTTAATATATTTAATTGCTTTCTTTGCTACAGGACTTACCGCTGGGTACTCCCTCCGTATAATAATATTAATTCTATGATCTCCTAAACACTCTATTCCTTGCTCTAACCTCACCGATAAGGATTTCCCAATCATCATTCCAATATTTTTGATAACATTAGCCGCAATCATTGGAGGAAGAGCTTTAAACTGAATATTAATTACTCCTAACCAACCCTTAATTATCCCTCTCACCCAAAAATTCCTAACTCCAATAGTTATTATTTCAGGTCTAATCACAGCCTGATTTTTTACAAAACCTAGTCTAACTTCTATATTTATAAAAACTCCTATAATTCTTAACGCCTCTTCATCTATATGGTTCCTCACTAATCTTTCAACACAAAATATAATCTCAGCCCCATTAATAACTTCTCATATCCTTTCCTCAATTGGAGAAAACGGATGGATAGAACTCTCATCTAGTCAAGGAGTAAAAAAAACTCTTTCTTCCCTTTCTTCTAAAATTCAATCAAGACAATCTAAGATAATAAACAAACTTTTATTAATAAGAATCTTTTCCATTATTCCAATAATAATTTTATTCTGCCTTGGTAGCTTAAATTTAAAGCAAAGCATTGAAGCTGCTTAAATGACATTATATCCCGAAGCAATTAATAATATAGATAGTATAATCCATTACATAAGTTTTTCATATTTAAAATACAATTTCGATTGTTCTATATATTTCCATCATACATTCTTTCTAGAAGTCACCCAGAAAGTAATTTAAATAAAAATTCTGCCTTTGGGAGGCAGTTATCCGTTACTCCGGCTTTCTGAAAGCTATAGAAGCCGAAACATTAGGCATTGGTCTTGTAAACCAAAAGGTGAATTTTTTCCTATAGCTATGACCATTCACCTAATTTTCCCTATTCTTGTTTCTTCCTCCTTAATATCCTTTATTCTTCAACGTCGCCATCTTCTAATAGCCTTATTAGCTCTTGAAAGAACAACTCTTATAACTATAATTTTTGCAGCCAACATCTTTGGTGCCCCCTCACAATTCAATATCATCATTATCTTAGTAATCATAACTTTGGCCGCTTGCGAAGCCAGACTCGGACTAGCATTAATAGTAATCATAACACGCTCGTACGGTTCAGATACCATCAAACTCCTCTCCATTAACAAATGCTAATAATTTTAATACCTCTTCTTTCCCTGCCCCTACTCTCTAACCCCTGATTTATTTCCTCTTCCTTCCTTCTAATTTCACTTCCCGCAATTTTAATCTCCATCACTAACCCTTACCCCTGAATATTAACTCTAAGATCATTGTTTTCCATAGACCTAATAAGATCATCTTTAGTCGTATTAACTTTATGAATTTCAAGCTTAATAATCTTGGCAAGTTATAAAATTAAACACTCCCAAAATCTTCCACAAAACTTCATTACCATATGTCTTTTTCTCAGAATTTTTCTAATCTTAACTTTTTCTTCAAGTAATTTATTTCTTTTTTATATTTTTTTTGAAAGTTCATTAATCCCCATTTTAATCTTAATTTTAGCTTGAGGCTATCAACCAGAACGACTCCAAGCAAGAATATACTTAATAATGTATACCCTAACAGCCTCCCTTCCTATATTAGTAATAATTTTTTTAATATATATAAAAAATAATCACCTATCATTTTTAATTATGTCTTGAGTAGCTCCACTCCCAAACATGCTAGACAGCTGATGACTCATCCTAATTATAGCCTTTCTAGTAAAAATACCAATATTTTCTCTTCATCTCTGACTTCCTAAAGCTCACGTAGAGGCCCCAGTAGCAGGATCTATAATTCTTGCAGGAGTTCTACTAAAATTAGGAACATACGGTTTAATACGGATATCTTTAATTTTCATTCAAATAAATAAACAATTTTCTTCCATTATTACTCCTTTAGCTCTTTGAGGGGCCGTAATTACTAGATTAATCTGTATTCGACAAACTGATCTAAAATCTTTAATTGCTTATTCTTCCATTGGGCATATAGGAATTTTATTAGCAGGAATTTTAAGTTCAACCGAATGAGGTTGACAAGGAGCTATAGCCATAATAATTGCCCACGGTTTATCCTCTTCTGTTCTTTTCCTTCTAGCTAATTCCACCTATGAACTTACCCACACTCGAAGAATTTTCCTGACTAAAGGAATAATCATCATTCTTCCTTCTCTTACCTTATGATGATTTATTGCTACAGCTGCAAACATAGCAGCACCACCTTCCATTAATCTTCTAAGAGAAATTCTTCTAATTACAGCAACCTTATCTCAAACCTCTTTCCTAGCTATCTTTTTAACAATCCTAAGATTCCTGACTGCTGCTTACTCTTTATTCCTATTCGCCGCCACTCAACATGGGAGAACAACTTCAACTTCAATCTCTTTACCTCCATTAAATTCCTCCTTCTTCCTAAATTCAAAACTCCATTTAATCCCCATTTTTCTTCTTATCATAAAACCAGAAATAATTTGTAATTGACTTTAACCTTATAGTTGAAAAACAACATTAAATTGCAGCTTTAAAAGTGTAGCCCTACTAAGGTTTAGTAAAATAAGCTAAATAAAGCTATTGGGTTCATACCCCAAACATGAGGACTCCTCTTCTACTATTCAGTTTGATTCTAGCTCAAATTTAGCTATTCCCGAGAAAAACACATGCAAATCTACATACACCCGTGAAAAACCATTTTTAGTTAAAAAATTTAAAATCTTTTATCTAAAATATGATGAAAGATCAACTTTACAGTAATTACACCTTAAAGCAATCTCACGCCTGCAGTGATTAATCCTGCACTGTTTAGAAATAAAGCCTCGGCTACAGGAATCTAGAGTTGGTGAAATCCGTGCCAGCTACCGCGGTTAAACGGCAGACTCAAGCTAAATTCCTCGGAAATTATGGCTCTTAGATAAAAACCTATTCAAAAGAAGTCTAATTCTACCAATTTTTCTCAAAACCAAATATATCTTTCTTATTACCATGAAAGCCCAAATAAAAACAAGGATTAGATACCCTTTTATCCTGGGCCCAAAATTATCCTGGGCACTACAAACACAGGTTTAAAACCCAAAGAACTTGGCGGTACCTAAATCCAATCAGGGGAACCTGTCCTTTAAATCGACAATCCACGTAAATTTTACCTTTTCTTGAATACACAGCCTGTATACTGCCGTCGCCAGCCCACCATAATAATGCAAGTGAGCCAAAAGATTTTTATCCCTACGTCAGGTCAAAGTGCAGCTTATGAAAAGGAAGAGATGGGTTACAATTTTTAATCTAAACATGAATTACTAATGAAAATAACTATAAAAGTGGACTTGAAAGTAATTAAAAACAACTTATTTTAATGAATATGGCAACCTAAGGTGTGCACACATCGCCCGTCACTCTCGCCGAAAGGGGAGATAAGTCGTAACATAGCAGGTGTAATGGAAATTGTACCTCACAAAATACAGCATCTAAAGAATGCCTTTCACTTACACTGAAAAGAGAATCAAAAGATTTATTTTGAAACATTTTACCTCCCAAATTTCTTTCTTCTTTGTAAAAAAAGTCAATTTCTAAATCTATAATTCAAAATCTTCAACCCCTAAAGTACTGTAAAGGAAAATCTATATTATTATAAAGTAAAATTTAAAACTTGTACCTTGTGCATCATGGCTTAGCAAGCTTCGTCTAATCATAGCCTATCCCGAAATCTTTACGAGCTGATAAAAGTTTGTCTTAGAACCCATTATTGCATGTTTCAAAATGCTTAAAAAAACTTTATCAGAGGCTACATACCTACCGCGTAAGACTATAGCTGGTTTTCCAAAATCTTCACATTAGTGAAACAAGAATAAATCTTTGATAAATAATAAAGGAAAAGCTCTATTATTGCAGCCAATTCCTAAATCTACCCTCTAAAGTAAGCTTAGAAACTGCTAGCTTTAAAATAACGTTATAGTATAAATATAACCTAAACAAAATTCTATTAACCATTGCCAAAAACCATTGGAAATCCTTTATCAATCTTCCTAATTCTATAATCTGCTAAGATTAGTATCAATATAAATAAAATATATCTTTAAAATATCTAACAATTCAAAACAAAATCTCTTTATTATAAGGAACTCGGCAAACATAAGCTCCGACTGTTTAACAAAAACATTGCCTTTCGACTCTACTATGAAAGGTTCATCCTGCCCAATGACTTTCAGTTCAATGGCCGCGGTATCTTGACCGTGCAAAGGTAGCATAATCACTTGCCCCTTAATTAGGGGCTGGCATGAAAGGACACACGAAAGCTTCCCTGTCTCATAATAATAAATAAAAATTAATCTTTAAGTGAAAAAGCTTAAATAAAATTGCAGGACAAGAAGACCCCGTTGAGCTTTATTCTCTATAGACTAACCTAAATATTTACTATACCCTAAACCTAAAAAAGAATTTAGTTGGGGTGACTAAGGAACATCATAAACTTCCTCTATTTATTTAGGGTTATTTCCCGAAAAAATTGACCCATAAATTATGATCAAAAAAATAAGCTACCACAGGGATAACAGGCTAATCTTTCTTAAGAGCCCAAATTGTCAGAAAGGATTGGCACCTCGATGTTGGCTTAGGGGCCCCTAATGGTGCAGAAGCCATAAACGGTAGGTTTGTTCAACCTTTAAAACCCTACATGAGCTGAGTTCAGACCGGCGTAAGCCAGGTTAGTTTCTATCCTCAACCTCAATCTTTACATAATAGTACGAAAGGACCTTACTGTAATAAAAACTTTAATCTAAATGAAATCAACTAATCCTCTTTAATAATTAACCAAAAGATAAAATTCAAGATAAGTTGGCAGAATAGTGCATTTGACTTAGGATCAAAATATAGAACTTATATTCTACTTATTACACGCCACCCTAGTTTAATTCAGAACATTTGATTTGCATCTAAAAAGCGGAACATTTCCGAGTGACAGGACTATTGTTTTGGAAACAATTGATTTTGAAAGTCAATAATAAAGGTTCAACTCCTTTATAATCCTTATATCTAAAGTGGCAGAAAAATGCGTTAGGTTTAAGCCCTAATAATGAGGCATTCCTCCTTAGATAATGCATCTCCTTATCTGTATTCTAATTAATTATTTAATAATTCTTATAGCCATAGCCTTCTTTACTCTTCTAGAACGAAAAATCCTTGGATATATTCAAATTCGCAAAGGCCCAAACAAAGTTAGCTTAATAGGGCTGCCACAACCATTCGCCGACGCAATCAAACTTTTTGCCAAAGAACTTTCTTTTCCTACATCTTCAAACCTTTACCCATTCATCTATAGCCCAATCATAGGATTAAGATTAGCCCTTCTTTTTTGATCTCTATATCCTTACTCTTCTCCCATATATTTTCCTATATACGGAGCTCTTCTATTTCTATGTATTTCCAGACTTAATGTATATGCTACCCTATCTGCAGGATGAGCCTCTAATTCAAAATATGCGCTCCTTGGAGCAATTCGTAGAATCGCTCAAACAATTTCTTACGAAGTAAGAATAGCTCTCACTCTATTAAGGGCTCTAATTATCCTTTTATCCTTTAACTTAATCCTAATAAGATCATCACAATGATCTTCAATTTCCATAATATTTCCTCCCTTATTTATAATTTGATTTACTACCTCTTTAGCAGAAACAAATCGAACTCCTTTCGATCTATCTGAAGGAGAATCAGAATTAGTATCAGGATTCAATGTAGAATTTAGAGCAGGAAGATTTGCTCTTATTTTTATAGCTGAGTACACCAATATTCTCACTATAAGATTATTTACATCTATTTTTTTCTTCGGAATAGTTCCTTTAACAATTTTTACAGACATTCCTCTTATTCTAAAAACTATATTTTTTGCCTTCCTATTTATTTGAGTTCGAGGAACTCTTCCCCGAATACGTTATGACAAACTAATAAATTTAGCATGAAAAACTTTCCTTCCACTATCCTTATCTATTATAATCCTTTCAACCTCAATAATAATTCTTATTTAGATATCGCGCCGGGTAAGAACGGATAACTCTGATGATGTTAATCACGAGAATTTGCTTCTCCGATATCAAAATCTCACCACTAGAGAGCTACTCAGCGTCGGCCTTTTAATCCGAAGAGAATAATATTTATTTCTAGTGAATGACAACAAGCTTTTATCCTTTAATTCTAGCCATAGGACTTCCTCCAATAGTATTTATGTTAGCTTGAATTCTAAGAAGCCGCTCCACTCCATCAATAAATAAACTTTCTCCCTTTGAATGTGGGTTTGATCCAAAAAATAATGCTCGACTTCCATTCTCACTTCGATTTTTTCTATTAGCTGTTTTATTCCTAGTATTCGATATTGAAATTGTCCTTCTTATACCTCTCCCTCTTTCAATCTCTATAAATCCAATTTCATCTCTTCTAGGAAGAATAATCTCCCTTACCATTCTAATTTTAGGATTAATTCATGAATGAAATGAAGGCTCTCTAGACTGATCCTCTTAATAAAATATGTTAGGAACAATATATGACTTCTAATTATATCTTGAGCCGTTCAATTCGGCTCATATTTTTATGACAGCTTTTGCTCCCGCCACTCCTCTTTTTATCAGTACCCTACTCCTAAGAACTCTTCTTTCCATCTCCGCTTCACATTGACTTCTATTATGATTGAGACTTGAACTTAATCTTCTCAGATTCATTCCCATTATTATAATATCTAAATCTCTTCAAGAAACAGAAGGAGCAATCAAATATTTTATAGCTCAAGCACTAGGGTCAGCCCTAATCCTTCTAGGAGCTCTAATAATCTTTAATCCTCATATTTCTTCACAAATCAGAATCATTCCTATTATCCTAGGAGCAATAAATAAACTAGGTTTAGCCCCTTGCCATTTTTGATTCCCAAACGTAATAGCCTCTATCTCCTGGTTATCATGCTTAATTCTTACCACATGGCAAAAAATTATTCCATTAATAATTTTAATTTCTTTACCCACAACCCAAATATCCTTATTCTTAATAATAACAGGAGCTATCAGAAGCTTAGTAGGAGGAATAGGAGGAATAAACCAAACATCCCTGCGCCCTTTACTAGCCTATTCATCGATCGGTCACTTAGGCTGAATAACTTGTACAAGAACTGTATCATCATCAACAGCAATCATTTATTTCTCTTCCTACGTTTTAATTATTCTCCCAATTATTCTACTTTTAATATCCAAAAATGTTTTCTCCAACATTCAACTATTCTCTATATCTAAATCCAAACTCTCATTTCAATTATCTGCTGCAACCTTATTTATATCTCTAGGAGGTTTACCACCTCTATTTGGATTCTTTCCAAAATGAATAGCAATTCAATCTATATCTTCAAGAGAAATACTTATTCTACCATTAATCTTAATTTTGGGAGCCTTAATAAATCTATATTTTTATCTAAATCTATCTCTTCCTATAATAATCAACCTTTTAAATCCATCACTTATAAAAAAAAAAGAAAAACTCCCTGTAGCCGCTATATCTTCGCTAATCCTTGGAATGAGACCCGTAGCCCTATTTTTAATCTATGCGTTGACTATACTCAACTAATCATAAAGACATTGGAACCCTATACTTTCTAGTTGGAATTTGAACAGGGCTAGTAGCTACAAGAATAAGACTCCTAATTCGAGCCGAACTTGGACAACCTGGAACTCTTTTGGGAGACGATCAAATTTATAATTGCCTTATTACTGCCCATGGGCTGTTAATGATATTTTTTGTAGTTCTTCCTATTTTAATAGGGGGATTTGGAAATTGACTAGTTCCCTTAATACTGGGAGCCCCAGACATGGCTTTCCCCCGGATTAATAACCTCGGATTTTGACTTATTCCTCCCGCAGTAATTCTTCTAGTAATATCTGCTTTTATCGAAAAAGGAGCTGGGACAGGATGAACTGTTTATCCCCCTTTAGCCTCTAATATTGCTCATGCAGGACCATGCATTGATTTAGCTATTTTTGCCCTTCATTTATCAGGAGTATCCTCAATTCTAGCCTCTATCAATTTTATTACAACTGTAATAAATATACGATATAAAGGCCTTCGATTAGAACGAGTTCCTTTATTTGTATGAAGAGTAAAACTAACAGCGGTTCTTCTTCTTCTTTCAATTCCAGTTCTTGCCGGTGGGCTTACTATACTTCTCACCGATCGAAATTTAAATACATCCTTTTTTGATCCCGCAGGAGGAGGGGACCCAGTTCTATATCAGCACTTATTCTGATTTTTCGGTCATCCTGAAGTATACATTTTAGTACTTCCCGGATTTGGTTTAATTTCTCATTTAGTAGCTCACCATTCAGCTAAATTAGAACCTTTCGGATCCTTAGGAATGATTTATGCTATGATAGGAATTGGTCTAATTGGATTTCTAGTTTGAGCTCATCACATATTTACTATTGGTATAGACGTAGATACTCGAGCATACTTTACTGCTGCTACTATAATCATTGCTGTCCCAACAGGAATTAAAGTATTTAGATGACTTGCCACAATTCACGGATCAAAAATTAAATATGATACCCCTATACTATGAGTTCTCGGATTTATTTTCCTATTTACCGTAGGAGGTCTAACTGGAATTGTAGTAGGAAATTGCTCTTTAGATATTATAATACATGATACTTACTATGTAGTAGCTCACTTCCATTATGTCTTAAGACTTGGTGCTGTTTTTGCTATTTTTGGTGGAATCACTCATTACTTCCCCTTATTTACTGGTGTAACCCTTCACTCTCGGTGATCAAAATCTCATTTCTTTATAATATTTACAGGAGTAAACCTAACTTTCTTCCCCCAACACTTCCTCGGTCTTAGGGGCATGCCACGTCGATATTCAGATTACCCAGATGTGTACACAACATGAAATGTACTTTCCTCAATTGGAGCCTTCATTTCATTTTCCTCCCTTCTATTCTTCATTTTTCTTATGTGAGAGGCTCTAGCTTCTCAACGTGGCGTTTTAGCTTCTCCTCATATGCCCACCGCTCTAGAATGGCAAGAAACCCTTCCTCTAGATTATCATATATTCCAAGAAACAGGTTTAATTACTTCTCCCTCATTCTCAGCATCCTCTCTTTTAAGCAGAAGCCATTTTTGGCATCTAACTGTTAATTAGAAGCTAGTCTTCCGACCTGCTTAGATGGCCCACTGAGGACAATTAATATTTCAAGACGCTGCCTCACCTATTATAATTCAATTAGTAGCTCTCCATGACCATGCTCTCACCATTATAATCATAGTAGTATCACTCGTCCTATATATGCTATATAGAATTTTAACCAACAAATTTACTTGCCGAACGCTTCTAGAAGCGCAAGAAATCGAAACCATCTGAACAGTACTCCCCGCCACAATTTTAGTTCTTCTTGCGCTCCCTTCTCTCCGTCTTCTCTATTTAATAGACGAAATTTCTCAACCGACTCTAACCGTAAAAACAATTGGTCATCAATGATACTGAAGATATGAGTACTCCGACTTCCTAAACCTAGAATTTGATTCTTACATACTCCCCACTGAAGAATTACAAGATGGAGAATTTCGCCTTTTAGAAGTAGATCATCGAATAGTGATTCCTATACAAACTGAAGTTCGTCTTCTAGTAACTGCAGCTGATGTAATTCATTCATGATGCGTTCCAAGCCTAGGAATTAAGCTAGATGGAATTCCCGGACGACTTAACCAAACAACTCTCTCTATTAATCGACCTGGAATCTTTTACGGACAGTGCTCAGAAATATGTGGAGCAAATCACTCATTTATACCAATTGCTCTAGAAGTAATTGATCATCCTTCCTTTACACAATGAGTAATAACATTTAGAGAATAGAATTCTAGTTAAAATATATAACATAGGACTGTCAGCCCTAAATTACTAAATTAGTGAATTCTGAATGCCTCATTTAGCACCCTTAAACTGACTCCTCCTACCTCTTTTCTTCTTTCTTTCATTACTTCTATTTCTGTCTGTTATTTGATGAACTCAATTAATCTCAGTACCTCAACTTAAATCTAATCAAAATCACTTTATACCTCCCTGAAAATGAAACTAAAAAGATGGCCGAGCTTATAGGCAGAAGATTGTAATCCTTCTAACGGGTTTTCCCTCTTTTTACTTTTTCAGTATAAATTTGTACAGCTGCCTTCCAAGCAGTAAGTTTGGAATCCAAAGAAAGTAATGATCCGCCAACCTTTCCATGTATTAGAATATAGACCATGACCATTTTTAGTTGCCGTTGGAGTATTAGCCGTAACATGTGGTGCTGCAGCATGATTCCACAACCACGGAGCTCTGTGCTTAATTATTGGGTTAACCTTAACCATTTTAACTTCAATTATTTGATGACGAGACGTAATTCGTGAAGGGACCTATTTAGGATTCCATAGCTCAGTAGTCTCTAGAGGGCTTCGCTGAGCAATAATCCAATTTATTCTTTCAGAAGTTCTATTCTTTGCAGCCTTTTTCTGAGGATTTTTCCACAGAAGTCTAGCCCCTACACCAGAAATTGGCTGCACCTGACCCCCTACAGGAATCACCCCTATTAATCCTTTCTCTATCCCACTTCTTAATACAGCTATCTTACTAGCCTCCGGAGTTACAGTAACCTGAGCTCACCACAGAGTAATAAACAAATCACGCACAGAAACTCTTCAAGCACTCTCCCTTACAGTAATTCTAGGGGTCTACTTTACATTTCTTCAAGCAGGAGAATATATAGAAGCTTCTTTCACTATTGCCGATAGAGCTTACGGAACTTTATTCTATGTGTGCACAGGGTTCCATGGTATACATGTTTTAGTAGGAACCATATTCCTATCAGTCTGTTTAGTTCGAGCATTTCTTTACCATTTCTCTGACGGACATCATTTTGGATTTGAAGCAGCAGCATGATACTGACACTTTGTAGACGTAGTATGAATTTGCCTGTATTTATCAATCTACTGATGAGGCTCATAACATTGTAAAATAGTGTACGGAGCACAAAAGTCTTTGATTCTTTAAGCCCTGGTTCAATTCCATGATTTACAAAATGACTTTGTCTTTAATTATATCATTAATAGCCACCCTCACATTCTCACTAATACTTTCCTTTAACCCAGTAACTCAAGGATTATTCATTCTCTTAATTTCTTTAACATCTACTATCATACTTCTTTTAATATCCTCCTGGTATGCTATTATCCTATTTCTCATCTACATCAGGGGGATACTAGTAATATTTGCTTATTTCTCAGCAACATCACAAAATTCAAAACTTGAAATTAATCTTTTATTCCCGTCAATAATTTTTATGTTCTCGATATCTATAATAATCTTAATTTTAATTCCCCCTCACCTAAATTCAAATTTCTTTCTATCCCTAACTGACTCACAAAGAGATTTATTTATTTCTTTTAACATCCCTATCCTTACATTCCTAATCTCCATTCTATTTTTAGCCCTTATCTGCATTGTAAAAATTTGTACTAAAGATAAAGGCCCATTACGCCCATTCATTATATATGTTTAAACCCCTCCGAAAATCAAACCCCGTCTTAAAAATTCTTAATACCGCTTTAGTTGACCTTCCTGCCCCAATCAATCTCTCAACTTGATGAAATTTTGGCTCACTGCTAGGCCTTTGTCTAGTTTTACAAATTGCCACAGGCCTTTTCCTATCAATACACTACGCATCCAACATAGATATCGCATTTTCCTCCGTAATTCATATTACTCGAGATGTAAATTTTGGTTGATTCATTCGAGCACTTCATGCCAACGGAGCCTCAGCATTTTTTTTATGCATGTATCTCCACATAGGTCGAGGGCTTTATTATTCCTCATTCAAATTAAAAGAAACATGAAACATTGGTGTAATTCTATTTATTCTAACTATAGCCACAGCATTTGTAGGCTATGTTCTTCCCTGGGGCCAAATAAGATTCTGAGGCGCTACCGTAATTACCAATCTATTCTCAGCAATCCCTTATATTGGACAAGATTTAGTTCAATGACTATGAGGAGGATTTAGAGTAAGAAACGCTACCTTAAATCGATTCTTCGCTTTCCATTTTCTACTTCCATTTATTCTAGCAGCTATATCAGCTATTCATCTTTTATTTTTACATCAAACTGGCTCCAACAATCCTCTTGGCCTAAATAGAGATTCAGACAAAATCCCATTCCATATTTTCTACTCCATTAAAGACATTGTTGGCTTTATTGTCCTTTTAACAACATTAATTTCATTCTGCCTCCTATGTCCAAATCTTCTAATTGATCCTGATAATTTTCTTCCAGCTAATCCGTTAGTCACCCCTGCCCATATTAAACCTGAGTGATATTTTCTATGAGCTTACGCCATTCTTCGATCCATCCCTAATAAATTAGGAGGGGTATGCGCAATATTTTTTGCCATCCTTCTAATATTTATTCTCCCTTTTACCCCTCAACAACGCCGAGGAAATCAATTTTACCCTCCCAATCAAATTCTATTCTGAATATTTACAACAAATTTCCTTCTACTCACCTGAATTGGCGGATGCCCAGTCGAAGATCCATTTATCGCTATAGGGTCAACATTTACAGCATTTTATTTTCTATTTTTTATTTTAAATCCTCTTCTATTTCATCTATGAGATATTCTCCTATCTTCATCTAAATATAACTTTAAGTTAATTCAAACTAAAGGTCTTCAAAGCCTTCAATGGATATATCCAAGTTATGATGATAATAGACATCTTCTCATCCTTTGACCCGGGAATTAGAAATATCAATTCCAATCTATTTTGAATCCCAATAATTCTCATCCCATTCATTCTAAATTTAACATTATGAATTCTACCAACCCGAACATTTTGATTCTTTTATAGCCCAATCAATTTAATTTTCCTCCAATTATTCCGCACCTCTAGAATTCATTTAAAAGGGCTCTCCTCCTTAGTTTCCCCTCTATTTTTATTTATTATATTTATCAATTTTATAGGACTAGTTCCTTACATATTTAATGCCTCAAGTCATCTTCTCTTTACTCTTTCTCTAGCTCTTCCCCTTTGACTCTCTCTTATCATTTCAGCAATCCTTCATTCTCCTTCCTCTTTTACAGCAAGACTCCTTCCAAGAGGAGCACCAACATGACTAAACCCTTTTTTAGTCTTAATTGAAACCATCAGAATCTCCGTCCGTCCCTTAACTTTAGCTTTCCGACTAGCAGCTAACATGAGAGCAGGACACATTGTTCTAAGTCTTATCGGTCTGTACGCAACGACTGCTTTATTTACTAATCCTTCTTCATTTATCCTTCTAATATTTATTCAAACAGGCTATTTCATATTTGAAGTAGCAATCTGCTCAATTCAAGCCTACATTTTCTGTCTCCTAATTTCTATATATGCAGACGACCACCCGTTATAGTATAAACAAATAGCATAAAATATGCATTACGGTTTCGGCCCGTAAAGCGGAACACTTCCTTTGTTTTCTTTTTATGTATATATATATATATA